ATTACAATATATTTCTGGCGATCAGATATTATGCAAAGCAAATCGTTTTCGAATAGATCCTTACTCTATTTAGTATCTCATCAAAGTTGAATTTTTTTCGAAGTTCATTAGAATAAGTTCTATTTTATCAAAAAATTGACCTCTGTTTTTTGTTTGTTCACTACTTTCTATATGTAATAAATAGAAAAAAAGGGTTCTAATAAACCTGGAAAAAAATAGAAACTAAGGATAGTAATCTTTGACGAACGGGATCAAAAACCTTATGTAGACACAAGAAAGAAATGCAGAAAATTCCTTTCTTGTGTCAAAGAAAAGACTAAGAAGAAGGCGAATAATCCTTTGTTTTCTATTCTCCACTTACTTATCTTATGTTTAGTATCCAGTAAAATTTTCGATTTTATTCGAATTTTATTCTATTAGAATAGAAAACGATTGATCCATTCTATGACATTTCAATCTCACAAGAGTGACCTAGTGACACCGCTCGAATTTGGCTTGAACAAAAAAGAAGAGATAAAGTAAAATAATCTTCTTTACAATATACATACTATGACTAGGAATGCGGTACAAATAATTCCCGGTATCGACATCTGGAATAGAAACAAGCAAAAAGCTTTTTATAATTTTGGATCATACATAACATAATTGAATTGCCAAAACAAGAATTTGATTCTTTTTACGAACTTGATATTGGAAATTCGCGAATCTAGAAATTCATTTCGGACAATTGAACCTTCTCAAACTGTTTCTTCTTAAGAACCAAAAATATTTGTGCCAAAATAACAGATGCCAAGAAGAACAAAAGGCCTTGGACACGGAATGGATCTTGAAGTACTATTTCTGCATCCCCTTGACCAAATCCACCCACATTAGGATTACTCGTTAATGGCTGATCAAGTTTGATAGATTCGCCTTCGGAAACAAGAAGTTCCGGCCCTGGGGGAATAATATCAACCACTTGACGTTCATCTGACTCATCCGATATGGTTATTTCGTACCCCCCTTTTTCTTTTCGTATGATTTTCCTTACTACACCAGACGCTGTAGCATTATAAACTGTATTGTTACTCTTGCTCCCATCGGGATAAATCTGACCCCTTCCTCTGTTCCCGCCTACATATATGGGATATTTTAAGAAGTGAACATCTTTATTAGTAGCGGGGTCCGGGGAAAGAATAGGAAAGGTGACTTCACTATATTTCTGACCAGAAACAGGACCTATCACAAGAATATTTTTTTTAGTGGGGCGATAGCTCTGAAAAGACAGATTGCCTATCTTTTCTTTCATCTCGGGCGAAATACGATCGGGGGGGGCTAATTCAAATCCCTCAGGTAAAATAAGAACAGCCCCAACATTCAAACCTCCCTTTTTACCATTAGCAAGAACTTGTTTAACTTGCATATCATAAGGAATTCGAACAACTGCTTCAAATACAGTATCAGGAAGCACCGCTTGTGGAACCTCAATATCCACGGGCTTATTAGCTAAATGGCAATTGGCACATACAATACGCCCGGTCGCTTCTCGTGGATTTTCATAACCCTGCTGTGCAAAAATGGGATATGCATTTGAAATGGATGTCCGAGTTATGATATATATCATCAGCGATACGGAAATAGATCGAATAATCTCTTTCTTTATCCAAGAAAAGGTGTTTTTAGTTTGCATGGTCCAATCATTGATCCCGAAAATTTCTACAATAAAATTAGGTAGGTCGCTTGTATAGTTCCCTATCCACAATTCTGCTATTTAGTTTACTGAAATAATTTTACTGGAATGTAGTAGGAGAAATCCCTGTAGGGTAGAAATAGTAAGGGCGTCTTCAAATTGAAATGCTTTGCTTATGTACCTATGTTACAAAGTAACAAATATTCTAGTTGGATCAATCATTCATTGAATGATAAATCACTACAAGTGATGGAGATATACGATTTAAATAACGGAAGATCCAATATTTAAAAATTGTATCCAGAATGACTGGAAAAGTAGAAACAAGACCAGATATAATTTGATCGTTGTGAACAAATCCAAAATCTTTGTAGACATAGCCAATCATTAGTTCCCAACCATGGGGCGAATGGAATCCGATACATAAATCAGTTAATAAAAGAATAGAAAAAGCTTTTATTGTGTCACTTAAGTTATATAGGAATTCTTGAACCCAAGAGTTAAGAATAGCAAGTTCTTCATTACCCAGAATAGAATAACCACTTAAAATAATGAAAGAGGTTATATTTGTCGATAAATGCAAAATCATATGGATATGATCCTCATTGTACATCTTGATCAATTGCATCGTTTCTTTGTGGATTCCTATACGAAGTGTTTGTAGATGTATTTCCGGGTATTCTTTTATCATTTCGTCTAAGAGTAAGAGTTCTTCCAATTCTATGAATTTTTCTAGAATACTCTTTTCTTGAATATCAGTCAAAAAAGTTTCGGATTGCCTAGTATTCCACCAATTAGTAATCCAAAATTCAAGACATTTATTAAATGAGAGAGAGATCCACCAGGGCAAAAATACTATAGATGTAAGATATAGAAGAGGAAGAAATGCTTTCTTTTTTGCCATTTTTTCTTTTCATCTTTGAATTGTTAATGAACCCACCTCATTTGTTGAATCTATGTGATCTACTATTTCTATTAACCCTAAGTTCTATTACAAGGCATCGGACCTATGAATCTATTCCCTGTTTTTTATTTGTGATTTCAGTAGTTATTCCTTGAATTTAGAAAGAATACAGAAATAAAATACCCGTTTTGAATGACGAAATAATAAAAAATCTTGTTTCCAGATACCTCAATTGAATTGATCAAATTCGAAGCCCTTTTCGATGAATGCTTAAAAGAACCAATTCAAGTAAGTAATGAATACTATATTATTCGGATTTTAAGCCAAAAGAACTCCTTTTGTACTTTCTATCAAAAAAGAAAATCTTTCGAAAAAAAAAAATGGCCGGCTACCCGCAGTTATAGTCCAGGAAAAATGGAGAGAGATTTATGAAGAATATTTGGATCTAACGATCACAAATTCAAAACCTAATGATCAAAAATGAGGGGCAAAACAAGACAGAAAAGTTATCCTTATAAGAGATCCAAGCAATCCTTTGCCTTTGATCATTAAGAAACACAAAAGAAAAGATAAAAAAAAGAAAGTTCGATTGACAAAAGAAAGGAGAGAGAATTTACAAGATATAATCTATTTGTATCTAACCTATCAATTCATATTGAAAATAAAAAGAGAAATCCTTTATTCCGAAATGTTTTGATATACGAGGAGATGAATCTATTATTTTATTTCGATTTGCTACTTTTACTTGTTTTTTACTGAATTGAGTTGAGTGGATTTCCATACGCATAAATTCTTTTTTATGCGGACAAAAAAAGTTTCGTTTTATGGATGTTCCATATACGTCTACTTTGGCTCGAATGAACGTTCTGAAAAAGCTTTATTAAGCTATGCTATGCTGAAGAAAGAGAATTCTTGAATTTTTTCCCTGCCGGAATTTCTTCTTCAGTTCAAGTTCATTTCAAAATACTTCAATCGGTACGCGCAAGAAATAGGCCAATTCCGCGGCTTTTTGCTCAATTTCACGCGGAGTCAAATTCTCATCAGTACGCGTCAAGGGAACGGCCCCCTGTCCTTTTATTTCCATATAAAGGACACGACGAGCATAAATACCCTCTTTAACTTCTATTCGGATGGACTGAATATCTTTCATACGAAATCGTAGGAAGATGCGACGATTTTTTCCAGGAAATCCCCAACGAAAAATACACACTATTCCTTCTTTTCTATCGAATCGATCATAGCCACTACCTACATTCCACGAGATTGTGCACCACAAATAAGAACTAATAAAGAGACCTGCGATACCGTAGAAAGACATCACGATCCCTTGTGGAAAAAAAAGAATTTGTTGAGACGGAACTAAAGATATCCAATTCTTACCGAAATAACTGGAAGATCCAACTAATACGAATCCTAGTGAACCTAAAAAAAGGATAAAGGCCCAGCAGAAATTACTTATTTTTCGAGACCCCACTATAAGTTCTATCCATATATGTTCTGATCGCCAACTCATACTAGATCCAGTTGCATTTTATTGGAATTGAGAAAATAGTCCAAATGAATTTGACTTTCCTTTTTTTGTTTCCGAAGGAACTCTCATCAACTAGCGTCATTCGGATGTAACCCTTTAGGAGTAATTCATCTAATTGGTTCGATCAAATTGGTTAGGTCTAAAATAAGAATATCCTTTTTATATGATCTCCTATAGATATCCACATATAGACACATTGACTTTCCATTTCATACATCCACCTCGATTCCGATCTATTTGAAAATTGCTATAATTTATTTACCCATATATTTACGCATACATAAGAGCTATGTTCGAAGGAAACCGCCATATTCTCCTAAATAGATATCTGTGTTATCTATATCGAAGTCTTGAAAAAAAATAGATAAGATTCGAACCTATCGAATCTAAAAAATCTTGTTTTTTTGAACATGAAAAGATAAAGAAGCCATTGCAATTGCCGGAAATACTAGGCCCACTAAAGGCACAAAGAGAGAAGGTAAGTTGTTAAGAGTTGTCATAGAATGGGTACCTCGATTTAATATTTGTACCTGTTATTGTTAGAAAGATATCTTAGAATAATTATAATTCGTATATAATTATATTGAGTATATCTAAGTGAGTATATATATTAAATAATAAGTGCAAGGAATGGATAATTAAATAAATGAGACTTATTCTTCTTTATCTTTCTATATAAAATATACGTATGATAATCTATTCTATTCTTGTCTTAAAATTCGAATTCAATTCGAATCTTTTTTTTCTTTAATAAATAAAGAAATAAAGAGTTTCTTACAAATTCCCGAAGGATTCGTTAGAATTCAATCCAACAACAGGATTCTTAGTCAAAATAGAGATTCTCAGAAGATATAGTCGAAAGAAAAGATACTCTATATCTCGATTTTCTATATTTGAATTATATATACCATACATACGAAGCAAGAAGGAAAGATGACCTTCGGTTTCTTTTATTTGCCTTGACCAATTTGAATTTCGAAGAAGGAACAATTTTGTTTATATTGTTGATAGGGGTTTCCTAATTAATAATCAGTAATATCGGTATAAAAAAAGAATTATCCACACGATTCTTTATACAATTTCGAATTCAATATTATTTGATTATGTCACCAAAGAAAAAAGAAATTCTTCCTTAGAATTTTTACTTTGATTCCGATAAAATGCCTAATTGTTCGCTACAAATACAAAAATGTAACTAAATAAAATAAAAAGAATTTGACTTTAGGCTACACTTAATAAGTGAATTTTAATTCAAAGGAAAAAAAGCGTGAAGCTTAAATAACTCACTCAGAATACCCTTTAAAGGATTACGTGGTACGATTAGATCGAATAAGCCCTTATGGAATAAATATTCAGCCGCTTGTGAACCTTCAGGTACTATCTTATTCAATGTTTGTTCAATTACTCTTTTACCTGCGAATGCAATGTAAGCATTAGGTTCGGCAATAATGATATCCCCCAACATCCCAAAACTAGCCGTTACCCCACCAGTAGTAGGGGACGTAAGGATTGATACATAGAATAACTTTTTATGGGATTGATAATCATATAAAGCGGCAGATATTTTAGCCATTTGCATCAAGCTCAAGCTTCCTTCTTGCATACGTGCTCCTCCGGAAGCACACACTAGAATCAGAGGTAAAAATTTAGTGGTAGCGTACTCGATCAAACGGGTGATTTTCTCGCCTACTACGGATCCCATACTACCCCCCATAAACTGAAAATCCATAACTCCAATTGCTATGGGAATACCGTTTAGTCGACCTGTGCCTGTTTGAACAGCATCGGTTAATCCTGTCTTTCTTTGATAAGAATCAATACGATCTTTATAGGGTTCCTCCTCCGAATGAAATTCAATAGGATCCAGAGAAACCATGTCTTCATCCATAGGATCCCAAGTACCTGGATCAATCGAAAGTTCGATTCGATCTGAACTACTCATTTTCAAATGATATCCACATTGGTCACAAATATTCATTTTGGACTTCAAAAGTTTCTTATAATTTAATCCATAACAATTTTCGCATTGAACCCACAAATGCCTATATTTTTGAGTCAAATCGAAATCAGTAGAATTTTCTCTTCGAGTGAAATCAATACCATTCCTGCTAGTTCTTATACTGGAGCTCCCCCTTTCATTACTATTTCTACTTTCACCATAAATGTAACTAGAAATGTAACTGTCACTGGAATTGTCACTACTACTTAAAATGGAACTCTGAATACAGATTTGAGAAACAAGATAAGAGTTAATGCAACTAGTAATGTGATTATTCCAACTGTATTTAGTATCATACATGGAACGATCACAGAGCGGATCGTCATTCTTAGATCCATTCTTCAGATAAGCATAAGTCCGATAACGATAACTAAAAAAAGAACTTTCTTGTTCACTCAGTAAAGAAGGATCATTGTCAATCTCAAAAATTTGATTAGTAATATCAAAATATATGGAATATATATTCCTATTACTATCTCTAACTAAAAAGGTGTCATCAGAGATAAAATTACGAATGTCCCTGACACCTACTAAATGATTAGCATTACTGTAACTAAAACTTTCACTCCAACTATGAATCTTTTTATCCGTATCGCTTATAACCGGATCTTCACTTACACTGGTTTTTTCAATAGGATCACCAAACCTATCAATTGATTTACTTAGCCCACACCTGTATTCTAATTTTCCTTTATACAACATCGAATTGAACCACCATTTTTCCATAGAACTTTCTTGCCCCTATTTACATGAAAATACAATAGATGAATAGTCATTCGATGAAAAATAATTTGAATATTTCATTTTATATCGGAATAAGCATAGAGATCCAATCACTGGATCATTAACTAATAAAATAAGGAATGAGTAAAGGATTTTCTTTTGTTTTGTGAGAACCCGGAGTATTACTTCGCTATAACTATATATGATGGAACTCTTTTTGATTCTAGACTATTCTAAATATTTTTTTTTGAATTCGAAATTGAAATAGCGACTTCCCTCATCTTGTGTCAAATTCGCATCGAAAAAAAAGAAATATTTGTTCTCTTTTATCAAAAACTTTTTTCGTAAAATCTCGTCTATTCCAACACGGAACGAAAAGGACAATATACAGGATGGGTAGAAGAGGTTGTGATACTTGACTCCATTCATGATCCGAAACTAAGGAGGGATTAAAAGAATACACCAATCCTAAAGACCCATAAGATTAATTGTGGATCCAACACAACAAACAAGAACAAACAATAGAAGCATTTCAATTGTTTATTTCGTTATGTTTTTTTTATCTTGTATACCTAGATAAATATATCTATATATGAGATAGATAGACTAAATAAAATCTTTGTATTCGGCTCAATCCTTTTAGTAAAAGATTGGGCCGAGTTTAATTGCAATTC